TTTATTTTTGCTAGGAATTCTCTTGTTAAGACCCTATGAATCAATTGAAACTTCAGATTCATACCAGAACCGCGATGATTCAATAAAACCTTCAAACTAAGTCCAAAGATTCTTTGAGTAAGAACCAGTGGATCATCGCTTATTCAATGAATAGAATAAATAAAAATACAAAGAAAAGAAAGGTTTGTCCTTTGATCAAAAAAGTATAAACTAAATGAGAGTTTGAAAGAATAAAAAATCTTTCGATTTATAAATAATATAACTCTTTCTTTGAATTTTTTTTTTGAGTCCGGCCGCGAGGTTTGAATATTAAGTATGAATCATAGTCCAAATACTTTGTGATCTATTTCATATATTCCGTGCTCCAGATACTAGAATGACTATCCGACGGGATAAAACTTCTCGATCAAGATGACAGACCCATTTTCTGTACTATCAATAGGATCAATTATAACAAGTCACACACTCATATTCCGGAAATACAGAAACAAATAAATTTCGCGGTCGAACTACCGAAATAGAATGGGCTAAAAAAATCCGAGAACTAAACTAAAATAAAAGTTTCACTTTTTGTATTGAAAAGCGAGGCTTCGTGGTTCTTGTGAAGCTAATTCAGTGAAATTCCATCCAGTAAAACGGAAGAATTATAAATCTCCAAAATAATAGATAAGAATATCGCAAATAAAGCCATTGCGACACCCATCAAAGGAGTCGTTCCCCATCCAGGGGCTACCTTACCATATTCCGAATTCAATGGTTTCAAAAAATCCCCCACAACAGTTCGTCTTGGACCAGATCTAGAACTACCCTCACCGGTTTGTGTAGCCATAAATCTTATTTTGTATTCAGTGAGATCTGTTGACTTTGTATATCATTCCGCTGTAAATAAACGATCTTATCATAGATCCATTGTGATCTTGAAATTATATAATAATGGAAACAGCAACCTTAGTCGCCATCTCTATATCTGGTTTACTTGTAAGTTTTACTGGGTATGCCTTATATACTGCCTTTGGGCAACCCTCTCAACAATTAAGAGATCCATTCGAAGAACACGGGGACTGATTGAAGTAATGAGCCTCCCAATATTGGGAGGCTCATTACTTCAATTGAGATAATGAAAAATCATTTCATTTTTTAGTTGGAACTTTAGGCGGTTCTCGAAAAAAGATAGCGAAAAAAATTATCCCTAGAGTAGATACTAAGAGGAATGTATAAACCAATGCTTCCATAAATTCGATCGTGGTTTACAATTATAGCTTCCGTACCTGTTTATTTGGAATCATCTCCCGACTAAAATAAAGAAAGAACAAGAATCAAAGAAAAGGAAAAGGCAGCGATTTTAATCAAGATTTTTCCAGCAGCCGATGTCAAATCACAAATAGAAAATAGAAGCGAAAAATAACAAAGCAATCTTGCATCAGACTACTTGTCTTCTTGTAGTTGGATCTCCAAGTTTTTGGAATGCTCCAAATTCCACTTGAGCATCCAAATCTGGATCAATACCGGCAAAAACATCTCTGAACAGGGTTCTAGCACCATGCCAAATGTGTCCGAAGAAGAAAAGCAAAGCAAACGAAGCATGCCCAAAAGTAAACCAACCCCTCGGACTGCTACGAAAAACACCATCGGATTTCAAAGTAGCACGATCTAATTCAAAAATTTCACCCAATTGAGCACGTCTAGCATATTTTTTCACAGTAGCAGGATCGCTATAACTCACTCCATTGAGTTCGCCGCCATAGAACTCAACAGTTACACCTACCTGTTCGACACTATACTTTGATTCTGCCCTTCTAAAAGGGACATCCGCTCTAACAATTCCGTCTCCGTCTACCAAAACAACCGGAAATGTTTCAAAAAAAGTAGGCATACGGCGTACAAAAAGTTCACGCCCTTCTTTATCTCTAAAGATAGGGTGTCCTAACCACCCAACAGCTATTCCATCCCCGTTGTCCATTGAACCCGCTCTGAATAATCCTCCTTTTGCCGGATTATTGCCAATGTAATCATAAAAAGCTAATTTTTCAGGAATTTTAGACCAAGCTTCTGATAAACTTTGATTTTCGGCTAACCCAGCACTAACCCTTCGATATATTTCTTGCTGGAAGTATCCTTGATCCCATTGATAACGAGTAGGACCAAATAATTCGATGGGAGTAGTTGCTGAACCATACCACATAGTTCCGGCAACAACAAAAGCTGCAAAAAAGACAGCAGCTATACTACTGGAAAGGACGGTTTCAATATTTCCCATACGTAATCCTTTATATAAACGTTGGGGCGGGCGGACACTAAGATGGAATAAGCCCGCTAATATGCCCAATGTCCCCGCTGCAATATGATGAGAGGCTATTCCTCCCGGAACAAAAGGATCAAAACCTTCCACGCCCCACGCCGGATTTACAGGTTGTACCTTGCCAGTTAGTCCATAAGGGTCGGACACCCATATTCCAGGACCATACAATCCTGTTACATGAAATGCGCCAAAGCCAAAGCAAGCCACTCCTGAGAGAAATAAATGAATTCCAAAAATCTTGGGCAAATCCAAAGAAGGTTTTCCTGTGCGCTCATCACAAAAAATTTCTAGATCCCAATATACCCAATGCCAGATAGCTGCCAAGAAGCACAAGCCAGAAAACACAATATGTGCCCCGGCCACACCTTCGTAACTCCAAATACCCGGATTTGTTATAGTCCCCCCTGTAATACTCCAACCGCCCCATGAATTGGTTATTCCTAAACGAGTCATGAAGGGTATAACGAACATACCTTGTCTCCACATTGGATCAAGAACGGGATCGGAGGGGTCAAAAACGGCTAATTCATATAGAGCCATTGAACCGGCCCAACCAGCAACCAGAGCCGTATGCATTATATGAACAGAAAGCAAGCGACCGGGATCATTCAATACGACAGTATGAACACGATACCAAGGCAAACCCATGGAAATACCCCTTTATCAACGAAAAATAGACACTATGTAACTTTATTGCATTGGAATACCTCCCCTTTTCGGTGATTCTTTCGGAGAAAGGATTTATATTTGTTCTATTCCATTAGTAATAAGGGAAGAATTCGGCTCAGAAGAAAAAAGAGAAGCAGATCTATTCTATACCCGATAAGTATCAATACGCAATGGGGGTTGATCCTATTTTTTATGAATGAACGCATCCCTATTTGTTCATCATTCAAAGGACCTATTGGTAAGAATTCTCTTTCATTCATTCTGTCTTTCTTTATTTTATGGCCTTATTCTATCTATGTATAAAATATGATAAAGGCCAATATTATTAAGACCACTATTACGCTTCCACATCAAAGTGAAATATAGTATTTAATTCTTTTTCTTTCCTTTAATGCCTATTGGTGTTCCAAGAGTTCCTTTTCGAAATCCGGGGGAGGAAGATGCAGTTTGGGTTGACGTATAGTGCGACTTGTCAAATATATTGGGTCATATGGGATTCCCCCGTTCTCTCGCCCGATCGAGATATCCTCTGTTTCGCCAAAAAAAGATTGATTGAATTATCAAAAATTTGTAGCGTGAAGTCTAATGAAGTGCAATTAGAGATCCATTTCATTTTTTTTTGGGGGGTATCCAGATTAATATTTTCAATTAGAATGATTTATGGTTGGCTTGGTTGGACCGATAAAATGAAGCATCCAGGCTCCGTTTAGAAAAAACCCAATTGGTAATATATTTATGATTACCGCCTATATCATAATCATAAATCTTTTTTATTTTAAAATTCGAAAATTATAAATAGAAATAAGAGCGATTTCAAACTGTTAATCAATCGAATAATATGAGAAATACGTTGAATATTTGGCGGAAAACGTGAAAGAAAAAGGAATTAAATTAAAATAAAAAAGTAAATGAAATCATAGCAAAAAGACGTGGTATTAGGTCATTTGTCCTATATGCGCAAATCAAAATCGGGCAGATTTTTCCTCGGAGTAGAGCATAAACCTAAAAAAAAAATTGAATAAAAAATTTATGAAACCCATTCAGGAACAAGAAAATGACATCGTGATTTGGATTGAATCCCAATGAAAAAAAATAGATCAATGAAAAGAAAAGTTTGTGCGATAAGTTTAGCGAATTTTTTCTATATTATAGGAAAACGGGCCAAAACTCATCTTTCTTTAATTTCATTTTGAATTTCATTTAATTTTAAAAATGTAAGAAAAAGCCCCTTCATTAGAAATTAGAAGTTAGAAAAGGCCCACTAGAAAAAACAAAGGATGGCTGGAATCTACACATTGATTTTTTTTCGCAATTTTTGTTGAACCGTATGCATCAAAAGGTGCCCGTACGGCTACTAAGGGATACAATTTTATCCTAATCAACCGACTTTATCGAGAAAGATTACTTTTTTTAGGCCAAGAGGTTGATAGCGAGATCTCGAATCAACTTATTGGTCTTATGGTATACCTCAGTATAGAGAATGATACCAAAGATCTGTATTTGTTTATAAACTCTCCTGGCGGATGGGTAATACCCGGAGTAGCTATTTATGATACTATGCAATTTGTGCAACCAAATGTGCATACAATATGCATGGGATTGGCTGCTTCAATGGGATCTTTTCTCCTGGCCGGAGGAGAAATTACCAAACGTCTAGCATTCCCTCACGCTCGGCGCCAATGAGTTTTTTTTATTTGATGGAAAGAAAAAGGAAGACTATGCCTTCGCCATATGAAATATGAATTAGTAAGTAATAATAGCATGGCACTTCGAATTCGATATGAAATTTTTTTTTTATTTCTTTTTTTTTTTTCAAAATATTAGATTATGTATCGAAAGAGTAGTATGAGAGAAAGGGCATTTCCAATTTTATCTTAGCTGTCGTGGGCCCATCTCAGCGTCACAAACTTTTTTTCTTTTCACACCAGAGGCTATTAACAATATTTATGTTATAAATATAAAAATAAAAGAGTACGAAAAAAAAAGACTATTTTTTTCTTTCTTTTTTTTTTTTTCAAAAAAAAGAAACTTTGGGATTGCTGAATCACAGACGAAATAAATAATAAATATATAAAGCAACGGAACCATCATAGTATTTTTTAACTTTATCCAAAAAAAAAGAAGGGTGGTAATTGGATTATTTATTGATCCGGGTCTAATAGACTCTATATTTTCTCTTTTTCTTTTTTCGATGAAAGAAAAAAAAAGAGAATTCCATTGTAAAGCCGTATGCAATGCGCAAAAAATGCCTGTACGGTTGTTCAATTCTATCTTTTTCTTATTATTCTTTAGCTATTCTTCTCGCCTCATTATGTGAGTTAGAAGAACCTTTTATTATGTTATATCATCAGGGTAATGATCCATCAACCTGCTAGTTCTTTTTATGAGGCACAAACGGGAGAATTTATCCTGGAAGCGGAAGAACTACTGAAACTTCGCGAAAGCATCACAAGGGTTTATGTACAAAGAACGGGCAAGCCCCTATGGGTTGTATCCGAAGACATGGAAAGAGATGTTTTTATGTCAGCAACAGAAGCCCAAGCTCATGGAATTGTGGATCATGTAGCGGTTACATAACAAATAGCAACGATTTAACACCAATCCACAATTTAATTAAGATTGATTTAATCCCTATTATTCCTTTCCTTCTTAACGTAAGCCTAAGGGGCTAATATTTTATTAATCTTTTAAATAGAAAAAGAAGTAATTCAGAATCATCTGGTTAGGATCGATCTAAACCAGTCTATTATGTATATGATTCAGTATGCCAACTATTAAACAACTTATTAGAAATGCAAGACAGCCAATTAGAAATGTCACGAAATCCCCTGCTCTTGGGGGATGTCCTCAGCGCCGAGGAACATGTACTAGGGTGTATGTGCGACTTGTTCAGATCATGGGCTGAGAAAAAAGAAACAATTTTTTCAGTATCAACGATCAGTACCAGTGAATAGTAATGGGGTTCTTCCGCTCACTATCTAAAAAAGATAGATCTACCATATCCTTCTATTATGTATGAAATTTATGGTTTCCGTTGGCGCAAATCCAATCTTGGGATTTAAGATGAGAAAAAATTCCCCATTGGTAGCAAATGCTTATCCATTAAGCGGGGAAAATCCTATTTAAAAAGCAAAAAGATTATGCTTCGACTCTTGCAAAGAACGGACTAACAGGGTCAGCTACCCAATTAATCCTCATACTTACATACCGTTACTGTATAAGATAGATCTCGTTGTGAAAGATCTATTACTGGAAAATTTATGAGTAGAGCCGAAGAGTGTGAACTGTACAAGTTACCAATTAAATGAAGGAATGGGCTCCGGTGTATAGAGAGGGCCTCACCGTTTAAGAAGTAACCATAGAAACGATGGAACCCACTATTTATTTATCCATTTCTATTTACTCCTTTATTTTAGTTAATATGCTTTTTTTGATACCTAGTATCAATACAATTTCTTATTTCAAGGCGAAATGCCTAGAAAAAGGAAAAATCGTGGTCGGGACGGTTATAGTAGCAAAAGCCATTGGAATTTTTATTTTATACATTGGAAGAATCCGTTTTGTTATTAATAGACTAGAAAAGAATAACTGAAAGAAAGAATTAGTTATTCATCAAAATTTCTTTTATTCAATGACCAGAATTAAACGGGGATATATAGCTCGGAGACGTCGAAAAAAAATTAGTTTATTTGCATCAAGCTTTCGAGGGGCTCATTCAAGACTTACTCGAACTATTACTCAACAAAGAATAAGAGCTTTGGTTTCGGCTCATCGGGATAGAGATAGGAAAAAAAGAGATTTTCGTCGTTTGTGGATTACTCGAATAAATGCAGTAATTCGCGGAATGGGGGTATCCTATAGTTATAGTAGATTAATACACAATCTGTACAAGAAACAGTTGCTTCTGAATCGTAAAATACTTGCACAAATAGCTATCTCAAATAGGAATTGTCTTTATATGATTTCCAACGAGATTATAAAATAAGGATATCGGAAGGAATCCAACGAAATGCTTTAAATGAAATAGGGTTCCCTCGAGAATGAACTCGGGGAAGGTAGAGTAGAAATTAAAATTAATATGATAAAAAATTCTGATTCTGATAAGGTCATCAAAACAAGATGAGCGAAGACGCTCAATAAAAAAAAAGATTTCTTTTTTTTTCTTCCCCAACCAGATTCGATTCTTTTATTTATCATTTATTTTTTTCTTTTGATTATCAGATATCAGATTTTTTGAATAAAGCATCAGTCTACGTTTGATAATTTTGAATCAATTGAAGGGGTAAGCCTATTTCTGGTTCTAAGAGCAGTAGTTCTAGCGGTCGACTCGCTTCTTTCAAATTGTTTCTCATTATTAAGAAAGGGTAACGAAGATAAAATACGAGCTTGTTTTATAGCAATAGTAATTAATCGTTGTTGTTTTAAGGTCAATCTATTTACTCGCCTAGATAATATTTTTCCTTGTTCACTAATAAATCGACTAATTAAACTCATGTTTCTATAATCAATTCGATCCCCCGATTGGATCGGGGGCAAACGCCTACGAAAAGATCGCTTGGATTTAAGAAAGAGTCGCTTGGATTTATCCATGATTTCTTTATTCCTTATTTCTAAAAAGAATCCTATCTCTATTTCTTCTCTATTTCTAAAATCCTATTTTGATCGTATAAAATTCAAATTAAATTATAGAATGAATATAATAAACAGGATTTGGTTTGTTTATTTTATTATTATTTATCATTTAAATATATATAAATTTAAATATATGATATGTAATAATATTAATAATATAATAATTAATAATATTAATAATAAATATATAATTAATATTAATAATAAATATATAATTAATAATAAATATAAAAATATATATATAGAATATGCATATAAATAAAATATGCGTTATATCTATAACTAATTATATACTTAATATATTATAACCTAATGTCATAATTTTCTGTCATATTTTCATATTCTCGGGAAGGGGTGACATATACGAGCAGATTTATTTTTTTATCTCCCCGTGAATTGTATGTTTGTAACAATAGGGACAGAATTTCTTCAACTCCAATCGACTAGGCGTATTGTGTCGATTTTTTTGAGTAATATACCTGGAAATGCCCGTTGATTCCTTATTAACATTAAGGCCGTTTCGAACACAACTGGTACATTCCAAAATAATCGTTACCCGGACATCTTTACTCTTGGCCATGAACCTCCTTTGAGTTTTTAATTCACCCAACTTTTCTATTTTCCGATCAAAAGCGAAGAAGAAAGGAATGAAAAAAAATAAATAAAAGTTGCTAACTCAAAACCAAATCCTGAAAGATTTCGTTGCAATCAATATAGTAAATCAATATAGATTTATAGTAATAGTAAATAATAAGAATAAGTAATACAACGATTTCTAACTCTATTTAGAATCAAATAACAGTACGGTATTTTCTTTAAGTATCTTGTAGGATACTGTTGTTCCAGCCACATTTCTCTTTTCGCTCTACTAGTAATTTAATTGGAGCTTGAACCCGAATTTCGGTGAGGTTGAATCCACTTTTTTCGTTCTACCTTCCTTATTTATTTTATCTAATTCTAAAAAACGAAAATAAAAATAAAGGGGGGGGGGGCGAGAGAGTAGTCACAGATATTTGATTGTATCTCGATCTAATCTTTTTCGCCCCGTCCCGTAGCAATAACTAGAATTAAAAAAAAGGGAATGTTAACGCATCCGGGAAGAAACGATTGATCTCTATCAATAAACCCGCTAAAGAACCGAACCAGAGAGTACTTAGTACCGGTGCTACGGAAAGATATGTTTTTAGATCTCGCATTTAAAATCCTCCTTCTTTATCGTATTACATTAAGGTAATACATATATAATCACATGTATGTGTGGTTAAAGACCACTTGTATTTGTATATTTGTACCCGGAATTCCTAATTCAAAGTTCAAATTAAAATGTACAATGATTCGATAGATAAGATTTTCCATTTCTTAAAACAGCAAAATAGGTCCCTTTCCGCCTGAGAATTCCCGCCAAAAATATTCATTTACTATTCATTATATGGTTGTTATATGATATGAGACCAAAAAGAGGAAATGGAAAGATAATTTTTGTATATCAATAGATGAAATAAGGGTATGGAAAACAAGACAGGGATTCTCTACAATGACATTGTAGGCCAATTGAAAGGGATGTAGCGCAGCTTGGTAGCGCGTTTGTTTTGGGTACAAAATGTCACGGGTTCAAATCCTGTCATCCCTACCTATTACTTCTCCTTTGAGCAGTAACGAGGGAGTCGTTTTAGATTGATTAAAATTAAGCATACATAATCTATCATTTTCTCATATTATATATGATATATGATAGTATAGGTGTGCGCGATGTATTGGGGTTATAAAATAAAAGAATCCTCTTTTTTACAGTCTTATTTATTATGATAAGAAAGCGCTCTTAGTTCAGTTCGGTAGAACGTGGGTCTCCAAAACCCAATGTCGTAGGTTCAAATCCTACAGAGCGCGATTCCGCTCTTATTAGGTCGAAAATTACATCGAACTGAAAAAAAAATTGAACAGCAATTCGAATTTGACCTCCTTGGATAAAATTATTAAATTAAAATTATAAAATTATTATAAAATTAAAGAATTAAAGAAAGGGGTCAGTCAAAAAAAGAGATGGTAATTAATCAAAGGTCCAACTGATCACCACGCCTGTATTGTAAATATGCGGTTACGAATAATCCAGCCAAAGTAATAGGAATTAGACCTAAGACGATTCCAAATAGAAAAACTTCAATCATTTCAATTTATTTGAAAGGAGAAAAAGAAAGGTAATATCTATCCCTAAATATTAATCTCTATTGCCCATGAATATCAATAATTAATAATTGATAATTAACACGGTAAGGAACTATAGAATATTATAGAATATATGAAATAGGACAGAAAGCTTTGTTTTTATGAATTGTTCGTTCATTCAATTAATTTTCAAATAAGTCGTATCTTACTCAGACCAATAAATAAAGCTGAGGTTAT